AACGATTCGATAGACGGCTCATTGGGATAGATATAGATGAACAATACCCCCCCTGGAACCGTATAGGAAGTTTTCTCCTCGTACGGCTCGAGAAAAAATGATTTAATTCGAAGTTTTGCCTATGTATCTAATTCTAATAAATAAGAAATTAAATGACAAATGGACCTATAAAATGAATATCAATTAGACTATGATTTCAGTCTTTTTCTTCTTGAAAAATGAAAAAGAAACAGTTCGTACTCATAACTCAAATCGGATAACTCTTAAATAGCTCAAAGGAAAATCTTTAGTCAATTTCATTTATTGAGTAGTCTTTACTCCCTTTCGTTTATCCCGATTAAACTATTTCAAATTCTATTTGGATTCTTTAGTCGGATCCAGTTATTGAGACTATCGAGAGAATTAACAATTACAAAGGGTGTTTCCTTGTTTTTAAACCCTTTATTCTTATTTTTAATCATTGGGTTTAGACATTACTTCGGTGCTTCTTAATCCTTTCAAAGTGGTAGCAACATACCCTTTTTGATTTCTTTCTATCATAGAATCCTATGGATGGTTGATTCTAGCATGATACACATTGAATCGAAATTTTTGGATCAATTTCAACAAGTTTTGCTTTTGAATTGGAAACTTGCTCGAATTGGATCCTTTCAATTTTCCATATATTTACGAAGTTGTTCCAGTTGATTGGCATTAACCCTAGATCCTTGCCCCTGAGAAATGAATTAATACTTTCTGTTCGAGCTCCATCATGGACTATTTACATTACAACCCGACAAAAAATGAAGGGTTCAAGTGTAACAGAACAAACAATGTCGAGCCAAGAGCACCTCATTCCTAGACAAATTTAAAATGATGGATGTAAAAATCCACAATGGGTCATATCCTTCAAGTCGCACGTTGCTTTCTACCACATCGTTTCAAACGAAGTTTTACCATAACATTCCTCTAATTTGGAACCGGTATACCGGTATGGAATTGATTCAATCATGGAATCATGAATAGTCATCGGTTCAGCTGTCCATAGACATCGTAATCTATACCTTTTCTTCTATATATGAATATATGAAACAAGATTTTTCTGAAAAAATCTTAGTAAGACAACATTTTGAACATATTTAACATACTAATTACTAATAGAATATATAGATAATAGAAAGAAAAAAGAAATCTATATATAGAAATATATAAATAAAATAATTAAATTAAAATAATATTAATTTATATTAATAATAATTATAGATATATATTAATATAAATAAAAATGAATAAGTTTTTGAATCTACATTTTCAAGTGACTTAATAGGATAAATTAAATGATTTTCTACTTTTTCAAAGATTCCAAATCATTAAAAATTTTTCTAAGTGAAATTCACTATTTAATTTAAATTAAACATCATTATTTAATTTGATTGGATTTGAAGAAAATTGGACAAAAAGCATCGCCTTTGATCTTTATAGGAAGATCAGTCTTTCTTTTTGAATTGACTCATCACTAATTTCAAATAAAAATTTGAAATAGATCAAAGAAAAAAAGAAAGAAATCCATTTTTTTTCATGAGAATGAGATGTAGAAAAAATAATGTAAGTTAAGATTTGAATTTTGATTTTTTTAATAAGATTACGAAAATCAAAATCGAAAAAAAAATAGGGAAGGTTTCTCATATCTATCAGATAGACTGAACAATTGTCACTGTTTGTTATAGATATAGTATAAATACCATACTATAGAACATGGAACTTGATCATTTGTTAATGAAATTCAAGCAGACACAGATGCTTAAATTTCTAATTAATATAGCCTATGCCTATCCACCCCCCACTTTTTTTTATATTATGATATAGTTTATATGGGAATAATGCAGTATAAAAAGTGGATCCGCGCTGGGACGGAAGGATTCGAACCTCCGAATAGCGGGACCAAAACCCGTTGCCTTACCACTTGGCCACGCCCCATTTCGATTGCTAATCGACACTAAGAAACAATAATATTGTTATTGGTTGTTTGTCAACTACAGCCCAAATAAATATCTAAATATATATCTAGATAGAGAATCTATCTATAGAATATAGATCTTCTATATCTATAGAATAATAGAATAGACCGGTACTAGGATTTTGATACATATAGATACAGAATTCAACTTAATTTATTGATCATTACATAGAATTCAATTAAGATATTGTATGAAAGTATGATTTCTTCTATTCTCCTTTGAGAATTGGAGAATTTTTGGTTGGATGGATTCAAAGAAAAGAAGGATTTTTGTCTATCTTACCTTACTTTCTTTTTCCTTATATCAAAAAGGCAACCAAAATGCAATTATCTCCAAGAACAAAATGTCTGTTATGCTTAATATCGTTAGTTTGATCTGTATTTGTATTAATTCGCCCCTTTATTCGAGTAGTTTTTTCTTCGGCAAATTGCCTGAAGCCTATGCTTTTTTGAATCCAATCGTAGATGTTATGCCAGTCATACCTCTGTTTTTTTTTCTCTTAGCTTTTGTTTGGCAGGCTGCTGTAAGTTTTCGATAAGATCCTAAATAATAATATCCTAGAAAATGCATGATTTCCTCGAGAAAAAATTCTAACAATTGATAAAATAAAATCAGATAAGTTTTATAGTATAAATCCCTGATTCATACATTGAAATTCGTGGATAGTCGCCATAAATCAGGCTTACCCCCATTTCCTCGTTTTTGAGCCTTCCAGCCATCCAGTCAAAGACCCTAACCCTATTAGGGTCTCTCACAATATCTAAATTTGGATATAAACGCAATTTTTTAATGAAAAACAAATGCATTTGTGACAATACATTTCTAGAAAAAACCTCATTTCTTGGTATCAAAATAGGATATGTGGTAGAAAAATGGAAGATCTATTTTCTTTTTTTTTCTAAAAAATCATCTTGGAGATTGTGTAATGCTTACTCTGAAACTCTTCGTTTATACCGTAGTGATATTTTTTGTTTCTCTCTTTATCTTTGGATTCCTATCTAATGATCCGGGGCGTAATCCTGGACGTGAAGAATAAAATACAAAAGGTTTCCTTGGTTAATTTTCAAATTTTCTTAGGATTTTATCTATTCACACGTTTCACTAAGATTTTCAAAATTTGAAAAAAAAAAAGAAATCAAAAATAATATAAATAAATTAAAGTTATATAAATAAATAAAGTCATCAACGGAAACGGAAAGAGAGGGATTCGAACCCTCGGTACGAATAACTCGTACAACGGATTAGCAATCCGACGCTTTAGTCCACTCAGCCATCTCTCCCGATTGAAAAAGAGAATTACTACATTACACATAATCTAAAGAGTTTTTTTTTATCTCTTTTCTTTCTCTATTCTATTATTTCTATATAGAGAGATCCACGAATCAGGAATTTCCTTTATCTAATATTTAAAAGATGGACTCGACCGCGCCAACAATCGAACTAAAAAAAATAACCAAGACCTCTTTGTGTTGATTTTGTTCGAAAGGCCCTTCTTATTCTCACGGCCCGGCCTGGTCAGTACCTAGCCGGGCTCTTTTTTTTTGTTCCAACAAATTAGAATTATAGATAAATAATGATTTATCTGATTTGAAAGCAAAAAGGACTTTTTATTATATATATTATAATTATATTCAATTGAATATAAAATATTCAAGCAACGACAATAAAGAAGAAATACTATTTACATTCTTTTCTTGTTATACTTATTCTATTTTACCCGAACTAAAAAAGAAACTATCAATTCTTCCACAATACATTTTTTCCGTTATGATTTTAGTGTTTTTTTGATCCGTATCTAACTTCTTCAGCAAAAGAGAAAACTTTATTTATTTAACTTTAATTTCAATTTTGAATTAAATTTCAATAAATATTTAAATAAATAATTAAATGGAGCCTCTTTTCCAAATCTCATTAAATTTGAATCTACTCGTGAAAAAGTCCAGCACTCTACATTTTGACAATTCTTTGATAATCCTATCTTGATCATGCTCAATTATCTTGCTAGACAAAAGGTCCATTTGTATACAATAATCATATTGTAGCGGGTATAGTTTAGTGGTAAAAGTGCGATTCGTTCTATTAACCCCTAATAGTTAAAGGGTCTTTCGGTTTTATTCATATTCCGATCAAAAACTTTATTTCTTAAAAGGGTTTAATCCTTTACCTCTCAATAAGAAATTCGAGAAAAAAATACGGATTCTCGTGATTTGTATCCATGAATCACTTATAAATTAAATGGAAAAGTTGGATTATGAAATTGCGAAACATAATTTTTGAATTGGACCAAGACTTACAATTGAATAAGTATGAGTAAAAGATCCATGGCTAAAGATAAAAGATCGATTTCTAATCGTAACTAAATCCTCCATTTTTTCTTTCTAAAAAAAGAAATTGGAGCAAAATAGCTATTCAGCGATGACTTTGGTTTACTAGAGACATCGGCGTATTGTTTTAGCTCGGTGGAAAAAAATCCTTTTCCTTAGGATCCTCTGAAATAGAAATAGAGAACGAAGTAACTAGAAAGATTGTCAAAATCACCTTCTCCTAGAAGGATCATCTAGAAAGCAATTCATTTTTTTGTATTCAAATAAAAAGCTGACGTAGGTGTTATGGGTATAATTTTGTTCATTTTGTTCACATCTTAGATCTAAGAATTTACTCTCCTTCCATAAAGGAGCCGAATGAAACCAAAGTTTCATGTTCGGTTTTGAATTAGAGACGTTCAAAGCACTGAATCGACGTCGACTATAACCCCTAGCCTTCCAAGCTAACGATGCGGGTTCGATTCCCGCTACCCGCTTTTTCTTTTTTTCTAAATATTCTATTAGAATTCTATTCTAAAATATAGATAATATATTTTATTATGATTTGAGATTTCATTACGGTTAGTGAATCATTGAATATACAATTCCAAAAAAGATTTCACGTATAATCCGACTTTTTTGTTTTCAACTCAAGAAAAATCAAAATACGAAAAAATAAGAATAAACGGCGTCCATTGTC